ACAAAGCATGACAACCTATTGCTATTGTAGTATTGTCGCTGCGCACCTTACGGGAGCTAAAGCCCTTCGTCGGGACCTCCGGCGTTAGGGCTTTAGCTACCAAAGGACGTCATGAGCTCTATGGTCGGTCTGTGACCCTGCCTACTGGCGTTGGGGCGATCTCGTAGTTTCTGCGGGGTGGTGATGATGGGATTGGTCCATGGCTTGTTGCTCCGAATCGAATAATAATAATAATAAATATAATAATAATAAATATAATAATAATAAATATAATAATAATAAATATATTTGATGCTTACCTAACGGTCCTCTGCCTTCTCAGCCTTCCGAGAGGGCTTTAGCTCGCAGCCAAAGACTCCCCTCCCTTTGGTCGGCCATCCGCCTAAAGTCGGACCTCCGGCCGGCGAAAGGAGTCCCCCAAAAGAAACAAAAAAGGACTACCAAATAAACAACTTCTTTGGGGGGAGATAGCAGAGGTCCGAAGGAAGTGTTGTGCTCGGAGGGATGAAGAGAGATAGTGTATTAAACTGTTCGCAAGAACCAGTTCAATTCTCTTCCCTAGGGAGTACATGTACGTAATGCCCTAGTAGAGCCGCCAACTCCAACCGCAGGCCATGTACGATCTATCCTAGATCTAACCAAGCGCCCATCTTACCTTTCCTACGCTCTTGATCCTATTGGCATACGCCTACGCCGCCGGAGGAGGTCCCCCCAAACCAAAGGGGGAGCCGGAGGTGCATTGTTAGCACAGCCGGAGCCGGAGGGCTTTAGCTACCTACCAGAGGAGACAAGAAGCACAGTCTTGAATGGCATGTTCCAGTCCTCTTCCCCATTTCTGGGAAAAAGTTAGCCACCGATTTGGGTAAACAATACTATCATTACCGCTTAGCAAACTAAGCATCCAACCCGCAAACACAACGACCCAATTGCAAGGGCGGCGCTCTACCAACTGAGCTATACCCCCTTTTCTATGCTATGCTGATAGGCCCTTCGTCCGAGTACTAAAGTCCTCGCGCCTCCTCCTCTTTCCCATTGCCAGAAGACAGATGGGAAGAGGAGTCAAAGAAGTGCAAATCAAAGCATCAGCCAAGATGATTGTCACTAGTGTATCCATGCCAACTCCTTCTGTCAATCCCATAAGCCTCTTTTCCCTTCGGGACTTACAGGAACAGAAGACAATTGTCTTATTTTATCCGCACTTGTTGTATATTTTGGGAAGTGTCATCCTCCGAGACGCTTTCCAAATCTTGTTGTGTCTTGATGGCTAGTTCATTATACTTCTTAAGAAAATCTGGTGCGTAGCACTTTTTCGAATAGTCCCAGAAATTTTATCCAAGTGTTCTACTACAGTATCAGGGGTTATTAAATAGATATGAAATTTATTCAAGGTGCGAAGCATTGAATAAATTTCATATCTAAATAACCAGCTATTTCTACACACATTAGTGTATGAAACAAACAAATAACATCTTCCAATTGACTTGCAAGAATTAAAGATTTATTATGCTTCGCACCTTGTGCAGGAGCGAAGCTGCATTACTCGTGAAAGAACTATTTCCCAAAAATCATAAAATAAATTGCTCGCCCCCGGTGACAATTTGCTCGCCCCCGCCGGAGGCCCGACTGAAAGGAGGGGAGAAAAATAACTAATACGGTCTTTTATTAAACAATCAATTTTTTGCAAAGTGCTACGCACCTAATTTTTCCGGGGGCAAGTATATTGATTCACTAAAAATGCTTCGCACCTTAAAAAAATCAAAATGCTCGCCCTCGCTCCTTCCCAGTAGGTCCCCTCCCCTTCGGGGACGAAAGCAGCTTTTTTTGCTTTTTGGACTCTGCGTGAATTCATTTTTGTTTTGGGTATTTCTATTACTTAAAGTAGGTGCAAAGCAAAAAGGTTGCACAATATTATGAGCTTTGCTCCTCCTTCAGGTGCAAAATAACTCCCCCAAAGGGTGGACCTCCGGAAAAAATTTCTTGCTCTAGTAGGTGCAGACAAAATGGACGGAGATCCCCAAAGGGATGTTTCGTTGCTTCTTAGCTTCGGAGGTCCCCCGAAGGGGGATGGCCTGGTGCGTATCACAAAGTTAAATATACTATTGTTATGAGCTTCGCTCCTCCTTCTGTTTCAAAGCAAAAAGCATTTATTTTTCTGGTATATGCATACAAATTTGATCTAGATCCCCGAAGGGGCAGTTAGCTTTCTACCTTTGCAAAAGTTAATATTTAGTTTTTATTTTTTAACCTTTCAGTCTGCGATTTACCAAAGGTTGGACACCATGAAGTGATAGATACAGTACACCACAAAAGGTGATTCAAAATTTCCCTGACGGAGGCCCGACTGAAAGGAGGGGAGGGGACATAGAGAAGTCCCTATATTTTTTTATTTTATTAAATGATATCTCTTCTTAAACATCATAATATAAACATCATAATATAAACATCATAATAACGTTGGTTACAAATGATGTTTGGTTAAATTTTTCCTTTTTTAAACTGG